GATAGTAGCTAAAAATATGGGTCGTATGTTATTATTGCAACTTCCTGAATGGTCTAAGGATTTACAGGAATGGAATAGAGAAATGCATGTTAAATGTACCTATAATGGTGTTCAATTATCAGAAACCGAATTTCCGAAAAATTGGTTAACAGACGGTATTCAGATAAAAATCCTATTTCCTCTCTGTCTGAAACCTTGGCACAGATCTAAGCTGCAAACCTCTCATAGAGATCTAATGAAAAAAATAAAAAAAAAAGATGATTTTTGTTTTTTAACGGTTTGGGGAATGGAAGCTGAACTTCCTTTTGGTTCTCCCCGAAAAAGACCTTCTTTTTTTGAGCCCATTTTTAAAGAACTCAAAAAAAAAATTAAAAAATTGAAAAAGAAATATTTTCTAGTTTTAAGAGTTTTAAAGGGAAGAACAAACTTTTTTCTAACAGTCTCAAAAGAAACAAAAAATTGGGTCATCAAAAGTGTTCTATTTATAAAAAGAATAAGAAAAGTACTTTCAAAAGTAAATCAAATTCTGTTATTTAGATTGAGAGAAGTATATGAATTAAGTGAAACTAAAAAAGAAAAAGATTCTATAATCAACAATCAGATAATTCATGAATCGTTTAATCAAAGTCGATCTACAGATTGGACAAATTATTCCCTGACAGAAAAAAAACGGAAGGATCTGACTGATAGAACACGCACAATTAGAAATCAAATAGAAAAAATTACAAACGACAAAAAAAAAGTAACTCCAGGAATAAATATTAATTCTAACAAAACAACTTATAATGCCAAAAGACTAGAATCACTAAAAAATATTTGGCAAATATTAAAAAGAAGAAATGCTCGATTAATCAGTAAATTACATTATTTTATAAAAATTTTCATTGAAAGAATCTACATAGATGTCTTTCGATGTATCATTAATATTCCCCCAATCAATATACAACTTTTTCTTGAATCAACAAAAAAAATGATTGATAAATACATTTACACTAATGAAACAAATCAAGAAAGAATTAATAAAACAAATCAAAATACAATTCACTTTATTTCGACTATAAAAAAGTCACTTTATAATATTAGTAATAGTAAAAGGAATTCACCTATTTTTTGTGACTTATCCTCCTTGTCACAAGCATATGTATTTTACAATTTATCCCAAACCCACTTGGATAAATTAAGATCTGTTCTTCAATATCACGGAACATCTTTTTTTCTTAAGACTGGGATAAAGGATTCTTTTGGAACACAAGGAATAATTCATTCTGAATTAAGATATAAGAAATTTCGGAGTTATGGAGCGAATCAATGGAAAAACTGGTTAAGGGGTCATTATCAATACGATTTATCTCAGATTAGATGGTCTAGATTAATCCCACAAAAATGGCGAAATAGAGTCAATCAATGTCGTACAGCTCAAAAGAAAGATTTAAAGAAATGGAATTCATATGAAAAAAACCAATTACTTTATTACAAAAAACAAAAAGATTCTGAAGTATATTCATTATCGAATCAAAAAGATAATTTTCAAAAATACTTTAAATATGATCTTTTATCATATCAATCTATTAATTATGAAACTAAGAGGAACTCATATATTTCTGTTTATGGATCACCATTACAAGTAAATACGAATCAAAAGATTTCTTATAATTACAACACACCTAAAGGCAAATTATTTGATAAATGGGGGGGTATTCCTATCAATAATTATCTAGGAAGAGGTGATATTATGTATATGGAAAAAAATCCAGATAGAAAATATTTTGATTGGAAAATTCTCAAGTTTTGTCTTAGAAAAAAAGTCAATATTGAGGCCTGGATCAAGATCGATTCCAACAGTAATAAAAAAACTAAGATTGGAACTAATAATTACCCAATAATTGATAAAATTGATAAGAAAGGTCTTTTTTATCTTACAATTCATCAAGATCTAGAAATCAATCCACCCAATCATAAAAAAATCTTTTTTGATTGGATGGGAATGAATGAAGAAATACTAAATTGTCCTATATCCAATCTGGAACTTTGGTTCTTCCCCGAATTTGTGCTACTTTATAATGCATATAAAATGAAACCGTGGATTATACCAAGCAAATTACTTCTTTTAAATTTGAATATAAATGAAAATGTTAGTGAAAATAAAAACGTCAATGGAAAGCCAAAAGGGAATTTTTTTATACCATCGAATGAAGAAAAAAAATCTTTTGAATTAAAGAATCGAAATCAAGAAGAAAAAGAACCCGCAGATCGACGAGATCGTGGTTCAGATGCACAAAACCAAAGAAATCTTGGATCCCTTCTCTCAAACCAACAAAAAGATATTGAAGAAGATTATGCGCGATCAGACATGAAAAAACGTAAAACGAAAAAACAATACAAGAGCAACACGGAAGCAGAACTAAATTTCTTCCTGAAACGATATTTGCTTTTTCAATTGAGATGGGACGATGCTTTGAATCAAAGAATGATCAATAATATTAAGGTATATTGTCTCCTGCTTAGACTGAGAAACCCAAGAAAAATTACTATATCCTCTATTCAAAGAAGAGAAATGAGTCTGAATATAATGCTGATTCAGAAGAATTTACCTCTTACAGAATTGATGAAAAAAGGGATATTGATTATCGAATCGGTTCGTCTGTCTGTAAAAAATGATGGACAATTTATTATGTATCAAACCATAGGTATTTCATTGGTTCATAAGAGTAAACGCCAAATTAATCAAAGATATCGAGAACGAGGATATGTTGATAAGAAGAATTTTGATGAATCTATTTCAAAACATCAAAGAATGACTGGAAATAGAGATAAAAATCATTCGAATTTACTTGTTCCTGAAAATATTTTATCATCTAGACGTCGTAGAGAATTGAGAATTTTAATTTGTTTCAGTTCAACGAATAGAAATGGTGTGAATAGAAATCCGGTATTTTGTAACGAGAACAACGTAAAAAACTGGAGTCCATTTTTGGATGAAAGTAAACATCTTGATAGTGATAAAAATGAATTAATTCAATTAAAGTTCTTTCTTTGGCCGAATTATCGATTAGAAGATTTAGCTTGTATGAATCGCTATTGGTTTGATACGAATAATGGCAGTCGTATCAATATGTTAAGACTACGTATGTATCCACGATTAAAAATTGGTTAATGTTAATACCGTATTTTTCCTATATATCCTATACCGTATATGGTATATGAAAGTAAACAGATGTACACATACCTTGTCTTACATCCCATTCTAATATACGTCAATAAAGTATCAATTAGATAAAAAGTGAATTGAATCAACAAAATCTTCTTCATTTTCGGTTTAAATATAAATTATTCGCTTTTGTGAGTGCAAAAACGTACCATCCTTTTGTATCCCTATTCGAATCCAATTTGATTAATTCATTTTAATTGATAAAATTAGGAGTCGATAAAGAAATTAAGATCATTATGTATATCACATTCAAATTACTGGCATTATTATTTCTGATCGATAAAATTACATATCTGTAAAGTCAAAAAAGGAGGAGGAAATTCTTTTATGGTCAAAAATTCATTCATTTCCGTTACTTCACAAGAAGAAAAGAAAGAAAACAGGGGGTCTGTTGAATTTCAAGTAGTCAGTTTTACCAATAAGATACGGAGACTTACTTCACATTTGGAATTGCACAAAAAAGACTATTTATCTCAGAGAGGTCTACGGAAAATTCTGGGAAAACGTCAACGGCTATTGGCTTATTTGTCAAAAAAAAATAGAGTACGTTATAAAGAAATAATTGGTCAGTTGGATATTCGAGAGATAAAAACTCGTTAATTTGAAGAATCTTTTTGATCGTTTAAATTTTGATGAACTTCTTTTTTTTCACTTTCAGCAATTCATGGAAGAATGAATGGGGAAAAACCTATGACTGCACCAGCTACAAGAAAAGACCTCATGATAGTCAATATGGGTCCTCACCACCCATCAATGCATGGTGTTCTTCGACTCATCGTTACTCTAGATGGTGAAGATGTTATTGACTGCGAACCAATATTGGGTTATTTACACAGAGGAATGGAAAAAATTGCAGAAAACCGAACAATTATACAATATTTGCCTTATGTAACACGTTGGGATTATTTAGCTACTATGTTCACAGAAGCAATAACTGTAAATGCACCAGAACAGTTAGGCAATATTCAAGTACCTAAAAGGGCGAGCTACATCAGAGTCATTATGTTGGAGTTGAGTCGTATAGCTTCGCATTTGTTATGGCTTGGCCCTTTTATGGCAGATATTGGGGCACAGACCCCCTTCTTCTATATTTTTCGAGAACGAGAATTGATATATGACCTATTCGAAGCTGCCACCGGTATGCGAATGATGCATAATTATTTTCGTCTCGGAGGAGTAGCTGCTGATCTACCTCATGGATGGATAGATAAATGTTTAGATTTTTGCGATTATTTTTTAACAGGGGTTGCTGAATATCAAAAGCTTATTACACAGAATCCTATTTTTTTAGAACGAGTTGAAGGAGTAGGCATTATTGGCGGAGAAGAAGCAATAAATTGGGGTTTATCAGGACCAATGCTACGAGCTTCCGGAATACAATGGGATCTTCGTAAAGTTGATCATTATGAGTGTTACGACGAATTTGATTGGGAAGTACAATGGCAAAAAGAAGGGGATTCGTTAGCTCGTTATTTAGTACGAATCAGCGAAATGACAGAATCTATAAAAATTATTCAACAGGCTCTAGAAGGAATTCCAGGGGGGCCCTATGAGAATTTAGAAATCCGACGCTTTGATAGAGTAAGGGATCCCGAATGGAATGATTTTGATTATCGATTCATTAGTAAGAAACCTTCTCCGACTTTTGAATTATCACAGCAAGAACTTTATGTAAGAGTCGAAACCCCAAAAGGAGAATTGGGAATTTTTCTGATAGGAGATCAGAGTGTTTTTCCCTGGAGATGGAAAATTCGCCCACCCGGTTTTATCAATTTGCAAATTCTTCCTCAGT